TCTTTTGGTTCATTTATACTGGAACAATCAAATAAACTTTTTGGACTCTGTTTATGAATCTACTACCAGAAATTCAATGCGTAATCTCGGCATTCAATGTGTATTCCTGAATAATCTCATTTTTCAATTATTCAACCCTTTCATTTTACCAAGTTCAACGTTAGCCAGATTAGCCAACATTTATATGTTTCGATGCAACAACAAGATGTTATTTGTAACAAGTAGTTTTGTTGGTTGGTTCATTGGTTACTTTTTATTCATGAAATGGTTTGTATTGGTATTATTCTGGATACAGGAAAATCCTTATATTCAAAGGATTCGAAAGAATAGGTACCGTATGGCAGAAGTGAGAGATTCTATGGGTCAAATATATACTACGCTCTTAATTATCACCTGGTTTTACTATTCCAGCGATGGAATGCCGGTTTTCCATTATAGACTGCCAACGATAGATAGACTGCCAGAAGAAGAAAAACAAAAAAAACAAGAAAAAGAAAAAGAAGAAAAAGAAGAAGAAGAACAAGAAGAAGAAGAACAAGAAGAAGAGGAAGAACAAGAAGAAACAACTTCCGATTTAGAAAAGACTTCTTTATGCGTTGACAAACATGTCGTTACTTTTCTATTCGATTATAAACACTGGGTGCGCTTATAATTTAATTCCCACTCAATAAAATAAATCCCAATAAATTAATTTAATAAAAATAAAAAAGAAAAATTAATAAAAAGATTGATACATAAGATAAATAAAAGAATAGATAAGAGGATATTCGTCCACCCCCCATATATTTAATTCCTTCACCTATAAAAAAACTTGCAACACCAATCCCGTTTGTAATTCCATCAATTATACGTTTATCAAAAAAGTCCGTTAGTTCGGTTAACCCTCTTATGCCCATGGTAAAAACGCTAGTATAAAAAATATCTATGTAACCACGATTATATGACCAATTGTATACCACTTTTTTTATTTGGTCCAAGAGACTTCTTTTCGTACCCCCTTTTACAAAGGAATTAATTAAATCCAAATTATGAAAAAATGAATAAGCGGATCCATATAAAATATATGCTATGAATAGCCCCAAAATTGCTATACTTACGGAACTAATTGCATTGGTGAAAAATTCATACGAATTTACAGAAGAATTCGAACTTTGATGAAAAAGGTTTGTTGATGGAGTTAACCATTTTGATAATATATCCAAATCTATTGCTTCTTGATCAAAATGAATTCCTATTGATCCAACGAACAAAGTAAATAGTACTAATACAAGAAGAGGGAATAGCATAGTATTGCCCGATTCGTGAGGATATATGGAAGTGTATTTATTTCCAAAATAAGTACTAAAGTATCGTATCCTATTTTTTACATTATCATTAATTCTGGATGTATTTTTTGAAAAAAAGGAGACCCCATTATTCGTTGTTGATAAAAGGAAATCTCTACTGACTCCTTCGGGTATTCTTTTTCCCCATAGAGATATTGAATAGAACGAACCATTTTTAGTGCTACTGTAATTTTGAAAATGAACACGCAAATGCCCATCAAAGGTAAGTAAATATACCCGAAACATATAAAATGCGGTTAATCCTGCAGTGAAACAAGCTATTATTGCAAAAATTGGTGAATACAACCAACTATCGCTAATAATTTCATCTTTGGACCAAAAGCAAGCAAGAGGTGGAATACCACAAAGAGAAAGTGTACCCAATAAAAAAGTAGTTCTTGTAATTGGAACATATTTTGTTAAACCACCCATAAGAACCATATTCTGACTTTTATCTGGTGAATATCCAACAATAGGTTCCATTGAATGAATAATAGATCCGGATCCTAAGAACAATAAAGCTTTTGAATAAGCGTGGGTGATCAAATGGAATAAAGCAGCTCGGTACGAACCTATACCTAGAGCTAACATCATATAACCCAATTGAGACATTGTGGAATAGGCTAAGCTTCTTTTAATGTCTCTTTGAGCAAGAGCCAAAGTAGCTCCTAATAGTAGTGTTATTACACCTATTAAAGAAATAAAATTCATTATATAAGGTATAGATATGAAAAGAGGAAGAAGTCGAGCTACAAGAAAAATTCCTGCAGCTACCATAGTAGCCGCGTGTATAAGAGCAGAAATAGGAGTGGGTCCTTCCATAGCATCAGGTAACCATACGTGAAGGGGAAATTGCGCAGATTTAGCAACTGCACCGACGAATAATAAAGAGGCGCACAAAGTAGCAAATAAGGAATTGAGCCCATTATTATGAATCAAGTTATCGACTATTTTAAACAAATCCCGAAATTCTAAACTACCTGTTATCCAAAAAAACCCTAAGATTCCTAATAATAAACCAAAATCCCCTACACGATTAGTTACAAAAGCTTTTTGACAAGCACTTGCTGCAATTGGTCGTGTGAACCAAAATCCGATTAATAAATAGGAACACATTCCCACTAGTTCCCAAAAAAAATAAATTTGTATCAAATTGGAGCTAGTAACTAATCCCAACATAGAAGTATTGAAAAAACTCATATAAACAAAAAATCTCAAATATCCTTGATCGTGGGACATGTAATTGTCACTATAAATAAGAACCATGATTCCAACAGTAGTAATTAGTATTGACATAATAGAAGTAAGCGGATCGATCAAGTATCCGAACTCTAAGGAGAAATCGTTATTGATGGTCCAAGACCATAGATATTGATAGATAAAACTTCCATTTATTTGTTGAATAGACAGATTGATCGAGAATACCATAGCTATACTTAAGAGTAAAACACTAGGAAAAGCCCATATGCGACGAAGGTTTTTTGTTGCTGTAGGAATAAGTAGAAGTCCAAATCCTATTGACGTAGTAACTGGAAGTGGAAGAAAGGGTATTATCCATGCATATTGATATGTATGTTCCATAAGAAAAGAAATTGAAATTTTTTCTTAAAATTGCTACTTAATATTTTTATATAATTGCTTCCGATTCACCAATTCTTATCTCTTTCAAAAGGAATAATAAAAAAAGATAGGAAAAAGTCAAATAAAATATTGGAATTTTCCATTTTTCTGATCTGATTTTTTCTCAGATATTTGAAATATTCAAAAATTTACAATCGATTTGGTTGATCAAATAATATGATCAAATAACTTTAATTACCTAGTTATTAACTAAAGAAAGATATTTAGAAAGATATTTTTTAAAATATCTTTCTAAATATGGTTTAATCGTTTTACTATATACTCCATTTAATTACTACATTTTACTATTACTACTTACTAACTTACTACTTAACTTACTATTTACTACATATATATATATGTATTTATAGAATTTAGATATATACCTATTTTGTTTTGTTTACTTTGATTTTTTAGAAATTTTTAATTTCTAAAAAATCAATATATATAGTTAATATAGTAAGCAAAAGAGATAGTAAGAAAAAGGGTTACACCAAAAAAGTACTCTTTTTTTTTCTATTTCATTCTTTTTCTTTGAATTAAAGTGGAGTAATTTTCTAACTTGTTTTGTAACTGATTGATTGGATTCCAATGAAAATTTATGTTTCTAGGAAATTCTATGTTTCTAGGAAATTCTATGCTATGATACTCCTTACTTCATATAGAACTGAAATAAAGAATAACTAAGGTTACCTAAGTCGTGGAATGTCTTGTTTAAGAGATTAACTATTTGTTTTGTTTGTTTTAATTTGAATTAGAATTATGGACATAGCACTCTGAACTTAATTAACAATTTCTATTTTCCCTTCTTTTCTTGTTTATCCCCTTCCTCGCCTTATATATGTGATGTGGGGGGGCACTCGTATATGTATCGGGTATACATATGTATAAAAAATTTTGAATATTATATATTTGTAGGTATATATTTGTAGGTTAAAGTAAAATCTATGTTAAAGTAAAAGAAATATATATATATTAATATTATCTACATTACACGAAATAAGTATAAAAAAAAAAGAAATTAAGTATAACTAAAAACAAAAAAAGAAGGATCTATTTTGAACAATACATGTCTTTCACATACAACGATAAAAAAAAGTAATTTTTGTTTTGAATGGCAGTTCCAAAAAAACGTACTTCTATGTCAAAAAAACGTATTCGTAGAAATCTTTGGAAAAAAAAGGGCTATTTAGCTGCAGTACAAGCTTTTTCTTTAGCGAAATCGGTTTCCACCGGGCATTCAAAAAGTTTTTTTATGCGACAAACAAATAATAAAGTTTCGGAATAATCTCAATTGACATAGCCCAAAGAAATTCCAATTATTTAAGATAAATAATTTATCTTAACTAATGTATTTCTCTGTATGGAATTCCTCAATATTAGTCGGAACTAGCCGCTGTGATATATAGAACAAGAGTTTTTTGTATACTGGGTTCTAAATATTTTTTCCTATCGATGAGCTTTTCACAATAGAAAAATAGAAAAAAATCTTCTTTCTATTCTATTGTGAAAAGAGTACAGTACTCTTGCGATAGAAATGGAAACTTATGCCTATACAAAAACTTAATGGGTTTGGGAAAAGGTATCAATTTGGTTTGATAAACGGTTTCAATGAAGAGTATAAATACTCTTTTTAATTATATTATCGAATTTGAATTATCGAAATGATTAAAAAATACAAAATTCTTTGTATTTGTATTTAATGGCGAAATTGTAATAGATGTGAAATCCGAGTTATTTGATTTTGTTCATTGCATTGAAAAAATAAATCTTTTCATTTTTAATCCATGAAATTGGATAAACGAGAAACAAATAAAAAAATTATTAGATTAGTTTTCTACCTCAACTGACTCAACTGAGAAAAAACTATTCCAACTGTTTCAAGAGAACTTAGTTTCTATTGTGTGAAAGTTAATTGTTAAAAAACCCGCGACGATACCACCTAACTAAGTCTTATTTTAAAGAAGATTAAAATATAAATTAATTGAAATTTAAAGGTATAAATTAATTGAAATTAAAAGGGGTCCTTTTTTTTTTTATTTATCGATTTTAATGCTTCCTAAACTATATGGAATCCTTGAATCTCGACGATTAGCGAGAAATTCACTATTATTATTTCAAGTAAGCCGCCATGGTGAAATCGGTAGACACGCTGCTCTTAGGAAGCAGTGCTAAAGCATCTCGGTTCGAGTCCGAGTGGCGGCATCCTCGAAAAGGGATACAATAGATCATAAAATGTATTCAATTCTCGATTTGAAATTTTGTAATGGGATCCTTTTATGATATTTGCAACTTTAGAGCATATATTAACTCATATCTCTTTTTCGATCATTTCAATTGTGATTACGATTCTTTTAATGACCTTATTAGTCCGTGAAATTGTGGGATTACGTGATTCGTCAGAAAAGGGGATGATAGCTACTTTTTTCTCTCTAACAGGATTATTAGTTTCTCGTTGGATTTCTTCGGGACATTTTCCGTTAAGTAATTTATACGAGTCATTAATCTTTCTTTCATGTAGTTTCTACATTATTCATATGATTCCCAAGATACAGAACCATAAAAATGATTTAAGCACAATAACTGCGCCAAGTACCGTTTTTACTCAGGGTTTTGCCACGTCGGGTCTTTTAACTGAAATGCATCAATCCGCGATACTAGTACCTGCTCTACAATCTCAGTGGTTAATGATGCACGTAAGTATGATGCTATTAAGCTATGCAGCTCTTTTATGTGGATCGTTATTATCAGTCGCTCTTTTAGTCATTAGATTTCGAAAAAACATTGATATCCTTTGTTTTTGTAAAAGCAAAAATGTCTTAATTAAATCAATTTTATTTGGTGAGATTGAATATTTGAATGCAAAAAGAAGTGTTTTGAAAAACACTTCTTTTCCTTCATTTCAAAATTATTCATTTCAAAATTATTACAAATATCAATTAACTGAGCGTTTGGATTATTGGAGTTACCGTGTCATTAGTCTAGGGTTTACCTTTTTAACTATAGGTATTCTTTGTGGAGCAGTATGGGCTAATGAGGCATGGGGGTCCTATTGGAATTGGGATCCCAAGGAAACTTGGGCATTTATTACTTGGACCATATTCGCGATTTATTTACATACTAGAACAAATCAAAATTGGAAGGGTACGAATTCGGCACTTGTGGCTTCTATAGGATTTCTTATAATTTGGATATGCTATTTTGGTATCAATCTATTAGGAATAGGCTTACATAGTTATGGTTCATTTACATCAACATCTAATTGACTACATCAGGATACATAAGATAAAAACAGCGACCCATACTTAATGAAAGTTTGTTTTTTTCCGTTTTTGAGAACCATTTGAACGATTCCTTGATTCAAGGGGTTCTCAAAAACTAGAGATGTAGCTAATTACAATTTTGATTTACTTTAGTTTTTTTCATTATTTAGTTTTTCTATTATGCAGTACAGGGCGAACTATTTTAAAAATTGGAAAATTTAAATCAAAGAAAAGAATTATAAGACTTTCTGTCTCAGTAATGAAACACTATCTATCCATGATAATAATTGGATAAGATAGCTTGTACCCTATCAACTGATAGCGAGAGAACGAAATCCGGATAAATACCAATTCCTATTACGGGTAAAAAGATACAGATTGAAAGAAATAGTTCTCGTGGTCCAGAATCCAAAAAATAAGAGTTTGGAACATTAAAAAGCTTGTATCCATAGAACATCTGACGTAACATAGATAATAAAAAAATAGGAGTTAATATCATTCCTATTGCCATTACAAAAGTAATTAGCATTTTTGGCATTAAAAGATATTTTGGACTAGTAATTAGTCCAAAAAATATTACTAATTCCGCCACAAAACCACTCATTCCTGGCAATGCAAGAGAAGCCATTGAAAAGCTACTGAACATGGTAAATATTTTTGGCATTGGGATGGATATCCCTCCCATTTCTTCGAGATAAACAAGATGCATTCTATCACAACCCGTTCCCGCCAAGAAAAAAAGTGTAGCACCAATAAATCCATGGGATAGCATTTGTAAAATGGCTCCATTGAGTCCCATGTTGGTTATAGAACCAATTCCTATAATTATGAAACCCATGTGAGATACAGAGGAATAGGCTATTCTTTTTTTTAAATTTCGTTGACCAAGAGAAGTTGAAGCTGCATAGATTATTTGCATCGTTCCTATTATTACCAACCAGGGGGAAAATAGATAATGAGCGTGGGGTAATAATTCCATGTTGATCCGAATCAATCCGTATGCTCCCATCTTTAATAAGATTCCAGCTAAAAGCATACATGTACTGTAATGTGCTTCTCCATGGGTATCCGGTAACCATGTATGTAGGGGTATAATCGGCAATTTGACAGCATAAGCAATAAGGAAGCCCAAATAGAATATTATTTCCAATGTCACAGGATATGATTGATTAATTAATCTTTCAAAATCTAATGTTGGTTCATTGGAACCATATAAACCCATACCTAGAACTCCGATTAAGAAAAAAATGGAACCCCCTGCAGTATACAAAATAAACTTTGTAGCTGAGTAGAGGCGTCTCTTTCCTCCCCACATGGATAAAAGTAAGTAAACGGGAATTAATTCTAACTCCCACATGATGAAAAAAAGGAAAAGGTCTCGAGAAGAAAATAATCCTATTTGACCACTGTACATTGCTAGCATCAGGAAATAGAATAACTGTGAATTTCGAGTAACTGGCCAAGCCGCTAAAGTTGCTAAAGTAGTGATAAATCCTGTCAGTAAAATGGGCCCTAAGGAAAGTCCATCGATTCCCAGTCTCCAGTGGAAATCAAAAACGTCTATCCATTTTGAATCCTCCTTTAATTGGATTAACGGATCATCCAATTGGAAATGATAACAGAATGCGTAAGTCATTAAAAGGAGTTCCAATAAACATATACATATAGTATACCACCTATATATCTTATTCCCCCTATGAGGGAAAAAGAAAGTTGGGGAACCCGCAAATATCGGCAAAACAACAAGGATTGTTAACCAAGGAAAATAACTCATGATAAAGTGATAAAGACAAGATACGTTTTGACCAGAAAAGCCCGTGCTCGCAATAATATATTTTCTCGAGTACGGGCTTTTTCGGTAAAGAGGAATCAAACGATTCAAGTGGAGTTTTTTGTAACGTATCAATAAGATAGAGCCATGCTGCGAGTTGTTTCAGATCCTAAATAAACACGGACGCTTAAAAAATCTGTTGGGCAGGCGGATTCACATCTCTTACAACCCACGCAGTCCTCGGTTCTTGGAGCGGAAGCTATTTGCTTGGCTTTACATCCGTCCCAAGGTACCATTTCCAATACATCCGTTGGACAAGCTCGTACACATTGAGTACATCCTATACATGTATCATAAATTTTTACTGAATGTGACATTGGATCTTTAAATTTTCGTTTTGAACATAAAAATTTTTCGATCTGGTAAAATTAGTAGTATATGAATCATATATATTGTAGACACCAGATGAAGCAGTGGTTTATCCAAATTTTAACAATCAATATATTTAAAAATCTGTTTGTGAGAAAATGGTGAGAAAGGACCAAGAGGCTTTGATTTTGGGTTTCAACAATACAATCATGATTATATGAATTGTATATGAATTGCACATGCGAATTCGAATTGGCTAACAAATTGGCTATCATTGTTTCAATATGAATATAATAATTTCAATATGAATATTTCAATATTAATCAATATGAATATTTCAATATTAGTATTGAAATGTACTATAATAACAATAATACTATGCAACAATCTATTCATAAAGCATAATATTCTAAAATTTTTCGAATTTTAGAATATTTATTTAATTTTAGTTAATTAATTATTATACTATGGAATTTAATAAAATTTAATAAAATTCGAAAAATATAATTAAATATTATGGCATAGATTTTATTATTGTAATAGAAATTATTATTATAATCGAAAAATGATATAATTATTATTATCGAAAAATAATCTAAAAAACGAGTATTCAATTTCTATTAAATTTTTAGATTAAATATTATTATGTATGTATCTTTGTTTAGATAATTATATATGATGCTTATGACTAATTATTCAATAAATTCGATTGATTGATACGAGTTGATTTTCTGTTACGATGGGTTGAAGAAACAATAGCTAGTCCAATAGCTGCTTCAGCAGCTGCAATCGCTATAACAAAGATTGAGAAAATGTCCCCTTTTAATTGGCGACTATCAAATATATCAGAGAATGTTACGAGATTTATATTAACCGAATTTAGTATAAGTTCAAGACACATAAGGGCTCTAACCATGTTTCGGCTTGTGATCAATCCATAGATACCGATAGAAAATAAATAAACACTCAAAAAAAGTACATGCTCAAACATCATTAACTAACTCCTTATCAATCTCGCTTCATTTCAAAACAATTCAACCGATTCAATTGATTAGAATAGAACAATTACACAACAAAAGAAGGTGTTTGTTGGTAAGGATATAGATTTTACTAAATAAAATTGAAATTTTTATTTAGAATTTAGTTATTTATTTAAAATTTTCGAATTCTAAGAATTTTGACTCATTCTAAGTATTTCTTATTGCCGAGCCATAGTAATTGCACCTATCAAAGAAACTAAAAGAATTATAGAAATGAGTTCAAACGGAAGATAAAAATCTGTTGATAAATGAATCCCAATTTGTTGAACGTCATTTATGAGGTCACGTTCTAGAATTTGGTTTGATCTTGTAGTCCAAATAATCCCATACCATGACGTATCTGGGATAGTAGTCATTAGTGAAAAAAGAATAGTTGTACAAACCAGTGAAGTGACTCCATCTCCAACGGTCCAACGATTCTTATCTTTGGGCCATTCCGAACCATTCACGAACATTACAGCAAATATGATCAAGACATTTATGGCTCCCACATAAATAAGGAGTTGTGCGGCAGCTACAAAGTAGGAGTTCGATAAAATATAGAATAAGGATATACAAACAAGAACCAATCCCAACGAAAAGGCAGAATAAATTGGATTGGTAAGTAATACTACCCCTAGACCCCCTAATACAAGAGCTGATCCCAAAAATACCACAAGAATGTCATGTATTGGTCCAGGTAAATCCATTATGTATAAAAAAGAAATAAAGAGCTTGAAATATTTCATGAACTTACTAAAAGGTTCAGGAAAGGAAAAGGGATTACCCTATTTTTTTGTATATAATATTGTCTATGATACATTTATCATTGAATTAAATTGAAATATAGGTTAATGTGAATTAATGTAAATAGAGAGAAAATTATCTTATCGGACCAATCTTACTTTATTTATCGGAAAAGAGTAGTTATTTATCGGAAAAAGAGTAGTTTGAGTTTGAATAGGAGTTCAAAGTGTATATTTAGAAATCACATCACGAAAATATATTCTTAGTTTAAATCAAAGAGTGATTCTCAACAATCAATAGTTATTAGTTTTTATTTGTAGTTACTAATTACCCCCAAAAAAAGATCGAATTTTTTTTTATCAAAACAAAATCTTAGTAATCAGTAATCGTTCTTGAATCAAAGAATTTATTTTTGTCTATTTTGCTTTGAGTCGAATTCATAATTGTTTGAATTGTGTAATCTCCAATTATTGAGATTGGTAACCGACTCAAAGCAATTTGATTATAATTCAATTCATGACGATCATAAGTAGAAAGTTCATATTCTTCAGTCATTGATAAACAGTTTGTTGGACAGTACTCAACACAGTTACCACAAAATATACAAACTCCGAAATCAATACTATAATTAAGCAATTGTTTCTTTTTAATATTCTTTTCAAATCTCCAATCAACAACGGGTAGATCTATCGGGCATACACGAACACATACTTCACAGGCAATACATTTATCAAATTCAAAGTGGATTCGCCCCCGGAAACGCTCTGATGTAATCGATTTTTCATAAGGATATTGAATAGTTACAGGTAAACGATTTGTGTGGGATAAGGTAATTATGAAACTTTGACCAATGTATCTTGCAGCGCGTATTGTTTGTTGACCATAATTTATGAACCCAGTTACCATGGGGAACATATTGTAAATATCCATGAAAAATTGATGTTTCTTTCTCTTGTTTGAGAGAGGTTATGAATCATAATATTGTTATTGTATTCTATTCTGTTATTTATAGTGAAATAAGTTGGGAAGAAGTTGTTAATAACAGATTCCCCAGGGAAATAGGTAAAAGAAATTTCCAGCCAAGATTTAATAACTGGTCCATTCTCATCCTGGGTAAAGTCCATCTTGTTGCGATAGAAATGAAGAGAAACAAATAAGCTTTAGTTAATGTGATAAGAATACTAATTGTCATTCCAATTGTCATTCCAAAAATTCCAGTCATTTTATTCATTTCGAAAAGTTCTGGAATTGATATGTACGGAATAGAGAAATTCCACCCACCTAAGTAAAGAACTGTTACAAATAATGAGGAAACCAATAAATTTAGGTAAGAAGCAAGATAAAATAAACCATATTTGATACCCGAGTATTCAGTTTGATAACCTGCTACTAATTCCTCCTCTGCTTCTGGTAGATCAAAGGGCAATCTTTCACATTCGGCTAAAGAAGAAATTATAAAAACTATAAACCCTATAGGCTGACGCCAAAGATTCCATCCCCCAAAACCATATTTTGACTGTACTTCAACTATATCAACTGTACTTGAACTGTTAGATAATTATAGTCGATAATAACATCACTGTTCCCATCGCTATTGCAAAACCGTACATGAAACCTCAGCTTCATACGGCTCCTCTATGGCCACATAAAATGTAAAGACTGTTTCGACATTATCACCATCTGACATTATCACCATCTTTGGGTGTAGATACAATTAGATAGACTAAAGATACATCGGAAAGTCCAAAAATTAGACCAAAGAAATTCCGTCTGCTAGAATAAGAAAAAGTGCTTCCGAATTGATCTCATCCTTTATAATGAAAATTTCTCTTTGTTCGGTAATAACTTAATCTTTCAATAAAATACTCGTTATATCAATCAAGAAATATAAAGAATTAGGCATTCATTAATTCATAAATCCTGATAAGAATTCTGTATGCATGAATATGGAGGGAGGAAAGAATAAATAAAAATCCTTTTTTTATTCCATTCCATTTCTTTTTTCCTGTTCTTCTTTCTCAAAAGAGGGTACTTAACTTAAAAAATAAAAAAAAAAATAAATAAAGGATTAATTCGTTCTTGATAGTCATTTCTTTAATAAGTGAATAGGAGCATACTCTAGATCGGAATCGTAGGAAAGTACTACTTGATCATTTCTACCAATTTCAAGTCCTTATTATGATTCCTTTTACGCGTAAAACTCTCTGATACCTTACATTATATCCATTACTAATCCTTTATGTACCTTAGTGTTCCTAACCGCCCACTGACTTTTGATTGATCCCCGGTATGGTAAATATATAGGAGATAATAGTAGTCGAAACTCCATACAGTTGATCTTTTGTTCGCACCCGCTTCAAAATATGATGACTAGTAAAAAAATCTCAATCTTGGGGTAAACAGTTTACGCTGCTTATGTTTACTTCAACTTTATTCTTGTACATAGGGAATGAGATTTTTTCTTCTTACTACAAATGGATAAGCTGTTTTGTTTCACTCATATAACTATCTGGTTTAACTCATCAACCCGAATGTTGAATAAGAAAAGGAAAATATATATTCAGTCCCCTTTTTCTTTTATTTCTAAAAGAAAGAGAGGTAAAAGTTCAGATTCCAACGAATCACACGTAGAGATATTGATAACACACAAAAAGTTAATGGTATTTCATAACTAATAGATTGAGCAGCAGCTCGTATACCACCTGAAAAGGAATATTTATTATTCGAGCCATATCCTGACATAAGAAGACCAATAGGAGCAATACTGGAAATGGCAATCCATAAAAAAACACCTATACTGAGATCGGCTAAAACAAGACGATACCCCAAAGGAATCACTAAATAACTTAATAGAATTGATATGACTGCTATAGATGGCCCGACACTAAACAAACGAATATCCCCCCGAGATGGGAGGAGATCCTCTTTTAAAAGTAGTTTAGCCCCATCCGCTATAGCTTGAAGAATTCCCAATGGACCAGCATATTCAGGACCAATACGTTGTTGTATCGCTGCGGATATTTCTCTTTCTAGCCACACAATTACTAGTACTCCTATTGTGATTCCCAATATCAGGGTCAAAATGGGTACAATCCATATCAGTCCATACACTTCTTTTAAAAATTCCGATGTGGAAAAAGAATTGATAGTTTGTACTTCTATCGTATCAATTATCATTTCAACGATCAACTTCTCCCATAATGATATCTATACTACCTAATATCGTCATGATATCAGCCAATTTCATTCTTTTAACTAGCTGAGGAAGAATTTGCAAATTTATAAAACCGGGTGGACGAATTTTCCATCTCCAGGGGAAAACACTATTATCTCCTACCAAATAAATTCCTAATTCCCCTTTTGGGGCTTCTACTCTCGCATAAAGTTCTTGTTTCGACAATTCAAAATTGGGCGAAGGTTTTTTACTAATAAATCTATATTCAAAATCATTCCATTCGGAATTTTTTGCTCTATTAAAGCGTCGGACTTCTAAATTCTCATAAGGCCCCCCAGGAATTCCCTCTACAGCCTGTTGAATAATTTTTATGGATTCCCTCATTTCACTGATTCGTACTAAATAACGAGCTAACGAATCCCCTTCTTTTTGCCATTGGACTTCCCAATCGAATTGATTGTAACACTCATAACGATCAACTTTACGAAGATCCCATTGCATTCCAGAAGCTCGTAACATCGGTCCTGATAAACCCCAATTTACTGCTTCTTCCCCACCAATAATGCCCACTCCTTCAACTCGTTCCAAAAAAATGGGATTACGTGTAATAAGTTTTTGATATTCAATGACTCCTCGTAAAAAATAATCGCAGAAATCTAAACATTTATCTATCCACCCATAAGGTAGATCGGCAGCTACTCCTCCGATGCGGAAATAATTATGCATCATTCGCATACCTGTAGCGGCTTCAAAAAGATCGTATATCAACTCTCTTTCTCTGAAAATATAGAAAAAAGGAGTCTGCGCACCGATATCCGCCATAAAAGGTCCAAGCCATAACAAATGAGAAGCTATACGGCTCAATTCTAGCATAATTACCCTGATATAGCTGGCTCTTTGGGGTATTTGAATATTTTCCAATCGTTCTGGTGCATTTACCGTTATTGCCTCTGTGAACATAGTAGCTAAATAATCCCACCGTGTTACATAAGGTAGATATTGTATAATTGTTCGGTTTTCTGCTATTTTTTCCATTCCTCTGTGCAAATAGCCCAATATGGGTTCACAATCAATAACATCTTCACCATCGAGAGTAACGATCAGTCGAAGAACACCATGCATTGATGGGTGGTGAGGACCCATATTGACTATCATGAGATCTTTTCTTGTAACCGGTAGAGTCATATCTTTTCTTCCTTAATTCATTGTTCCATGAATTCTTCAAAACGAGGCTCATCAAAATGAAAAATCTAATACTTAAAAATATAAAATAAAAAAATTCAAACGAATCGAATAAATTAACGAGTTTTTGGCTCCCGAATATTCAACTGGCTGATTAATTTCTTATAACGTACTCCATTTTTCTTTGACAAATACGCCAGTAACCGTTGACGTTTTCCCAACATTTTTTGTAGACCTCTTTGCGATAAAAAATCTTTTTTGTGTAATTCCAAATGCGAAGTAAGTTTCCGTATCTTATTGGTGAAACTGAATACTTGAAATTCAACAGAACCCTTGTTTTCTTCTTGTGGAATAAGTGAAATGAATGAATTTTTTTTAACTTTAACCATAAATAAAAAAATTTTTCTATCTCCTTTGTTTTTCAGGTATTTTTCTGATCAGGAAAAATACAAAATAAATAATTATGTCAGTTATTTTTAAGTTATTTTAATCTCGTACATACAAAAATTTGCAATTATTCATGTACTACTTTAATTTTTAATTTATTTTATCCAAATCAAATTTACAATTTGGGGCTAATACATTCTTTTTTTTTTTTTTAGATAGAAAAAACATTTTTTTTCTATCTAAAAAAAAAAAGAATTTTGCTTATTTTTTTATTGTTATATCCAATTTATTGAATTGATACACCATTTAATCGATATCATTTACCAAAAAAAAAGTAGCATAGCATATGCATACATCTTTCGGCTCGCGAATTTCACGGGATATAGATAGGATATAAGAAATAGACTATTTAAGTAATTCTAAATTGATTGTGGATACATATATATCCTTGACATACTGAAACGACTACCATTATTGGTATCAAACCAATAGCGATTCATACAAGCTAAATCCTCTAATCGGTAAGTGGGCCAAAGAAAAAATTTGCATTTAATGAATTTATTTGCATCCGTGTTAAGATACTTGTCCTGATTTAAAAATTGTCCAGAGTTTTTTATGTTGTTTTCATTGCAAAATAATGGATTTCTATCTGTAACATTCAAATTACGAGTAGGAGAATTGAAACAAATTAAAATTCTCAATTCTCTACGGCGTCTAGGAGATAGAATATTTTCTGGAACAAAAAAATCATAATAATTTTTGTTTCCATTCACAACCATTCCGCATTTTTTATTAGTTTGGTCTTTATTTTTCTCGACCAATGGGATAGTTATAGTTTGATATATAATAAATGCATCAAACTCGTCACCGCTCTTCCATTGCTTTTGTACTCGAAGTAGTTCGAGATGCCAGTTTCCGTTTGCTAGCATTTTTGGAAGAGTTTCCTCTAGACTATGCAACATTTCATTCACATCCAAATCGTCTTTTCGAATATATGATATAAAAAAGTATTTCAATATTTCTGGACTTTCCAGCAGTCTCAATAAGAAATTGAGAACGGCTATATCGAACTCGACGGACTCGTCGAAGTCAGAAATCGGTCGAAATACAAAAAGAAAATAGTCTCTCAGTAACACGCTATCCGCTGTTTCGATCATATATTTTTTTACTCTCGTCCATATTTCTGTGTGCATTATGTTTCGTAAATCTTGGTCCTCATATGCCAATATTTGTCGTATGGATTTTTTGAATTTTAACTTTTTTAACTTCTTAATGTTCTGAACCTTGTTACGAATGTCGTCCTTCCTAATTTCCTTTTTTATTTCCTCAACTGACGCCAAGTATGGGGAAGAAAGAAGATCCTTCTTTGGTAGAATCCATGGTTTAATCTTATATGCATCAAAAAGTAGTACAAATTCTGGCACTGGTACGAACCAAGATCTAATATTTGATTTTGATATAGTACCTTCTGGATTCATTCCCATCCAATTAAAAAAAAGGTTTTTTTGATCGGATCGGTTGCTTTTTTGATTGGATAGGTTGCTTTCTTGATGAATTGTAATAAAGAAACATTCTTTCTCTCTTTTTTTTTCATCCTTAGTTTCTTTATCCATTTCGGCACCGCTATGTGAATAGATCCAGGTCTCAATATTCTTATTTCTTGTATTAATATCGATATCTTTTTCAAATTCAAGACGAAAATGGAAAATTTTTGTCCAATCAAAATATTTTCTATCTAAATTTTTTGTTTTTTTACTTTTACGTATCTCCATACCTTTTCTACGTATCTCCATACTTTTTCCCAGACCTAGATACTCCTGAATAGCTATATGTACCAATTCGGAAAACGATTTTGATTTCAATGTATTGAAATTAGACGGAATTTCTCGACCCGCGTTTATTGACCCATAAATAGCTAAGTCCCTTTTATCACCATAATTCATATATTTATGTGATAAAAGATCATATTTGAAGCTTTTTTGATAGTTTTTCAAAAATTCTTCTTTTTTATATGAATTCAATGGGATTGAGTCTTTATTTTGTATCATACAATGTTGATTGATTTTATTTTTCCATTTTTGCGGTATTAATCGGGACCATTCGGTTTGAGATAAATTGTATTGATGATGACCCTTTAACCAGTTTTTCCATTCAATTATTCTAGACTTAGGAATTTTCTTATGCCCTGATTTCCAATCAAATATTCCTCGTGTCATACAATAATCCTTGATTTTATCTTTAATAAATGGATAGGTCTCGTGATATTGAAGTAGAGATCTCAAGGAATACTTGTTAAGTAATGGGCTTTGTGATAATTTGTAAAATACATATGCTTGGGAGAAGGAAGATGAGTCAAAAATTTTGGACTTATTACGAAAAAACCGCTTTCTTATAGCGTAATAAAATTTCTTTATTAAAAGTTGTGAATTGATAATCTTAGGACTGTTAATCATATATAGCAAAATTTTTATGTATATTTTTTCAACGAACGATTTCATAAAATAAGGTGATTTGCGTAGTAATCGTATACTTTTTCTTTGGAATATCTTCCAAATATCTTTCTTTGATTCCGATCCTTTATCATCAAAAGTTAGAACTATCTCTTTCGTGTCTTTTGTGATTCGTTCTATTTGATTCTTCATTGTGATTGTTCTCTCAGAAAGATCCTTCATTTTTTTTTCTATGGGTGAATAATTTGTCCAATTTATGGATTGGATTTGAACGGTCGATTCGGGGCTAATCTTATTAGTTATTTTGAAATCTTTTCCAATTTCAGTCGGTTCATATACTTTTTCCTTTAATGGATTTCGCTTTTCAAATTCCTTCATTTTGGTGATCCTTGTTGATTTTGAAACTTTTCTAATTTGTTTTGAAAGTTTTCTAATTTCTTTTTTGAGTATTTTAAAAGCCGTTTGTTTTTTGAGTTCTTTAGAAATGGGTTCAAAAAAGTCAAAAAACGAGGGCCCTCGTAAGGAATTCCCAAAAGGGTGTTCCGTTCCCGTTCCCAAAACTGTCAAATAAAAAAATTTTCTTTTGACTGTGTTAGGCATTTTAGCTCCTTGCCAAGGTGTCAGAAAGAAAGGATATAGAACCTTTATCTGCACACCATCCCATAACCAACCTCGGGCTAATACTGATAATGGTACACCAAAATAGGTGCATTTAACATGTGTTTCCTTCTTCCAACCCTTCCAATCCTGGCCCCATTCCGGTACTTGGAGTAATAGCATACGACCGATATTTTTAGCTATTATCAATGAAGGTAATAGAATATATTTTCTAACAAAAGACTGAATTACTAACAGCAAACCTCTTATTGGGTGACCCAGTCCATATAGAACCTCATTCCAAAAATCTAGGACGTTGTCATGTTCCTCTTCCTGTGTTTCAATTTCCTCTTTCTGTTTCTGTAATTCCCATTGCGAAAGGGCAAGGGATCGTTGTTCCTCTTCTTTTTTGTTTTTTTTATACTCAACTTCTTCAGCCTTGGTTCTTTCCCCTTTTTTACTTGTCTCTGTTTGCTCAAAATTAGAAATTTTGAATTTTAGGTTTTTCCTTACCAATTTGCGAAAAATGAGATTTATTATTTTAAAGATAGTTTCAAAAAATATTCTAAGGACTTTTTGAAAAAAAGAAAAAAATATGTTTTCTCGTCGATCCACAAAAAGAGGGGAATTCGGGTGTGGTTGATAGAGTCTACGATCAACAATTATTTTACGTCTTTGAACACGCTGACTTCCTTTGATTATCTCCCGACTAAAATCCGCCCGCGGTAAAAAACGTGGGTAACCCAGTTCGTCTGCTATCGTATTCTCCGCAGCATAAAACTTAGCTTTAACCTGACTATCATCATCATCGGGGTAGTTCTCGGGTTCATAAGTGAATATGGTCTCCTCTATTACTCGTTTGAATGCTGCCATAACAGTTTCGGATTCTTCCCTATATGTGCCCCCCTCTTCGCATGCTACCCAGTCTTCAACGTCATTGGTTAATTGGAATAACCATAGGGGAACCCCTTTATAGATTTCCTCTATTCTAATAGAATTATTTATAAATGTTCTTTTATCATCATCAATTGGATCAGTCCTAATTACATCAACTATTAATTGAAAAGATTTTGTTTGATTTTCAAACTCAATACTCGTATCTTCCTCTATTGGAAGGTAATGGAGTAGGGGCATTAAACTAACAACATAATTCAAAAATGATCCTTTAGCAAACTCAGGCGAAGTCTTTTGATCTCTCTTTTTTATAGGATAATTCGAATTATTAGAAAGAAGCAGTCCATAGAGTTTATTCATCCAATATCCTTTTGTTAATCTAACGAAAGAAAAACCTTTTTTTAATCTACGGGAAGATAAAAACCTACCTCTTCTTTCTCTTTCTTGTTCGAATATGTCCTTCATGGTAAATAACATATCTTCGTCTTTCAGACGTACTCGATCCGGCCCAGCCAAAAAAGGATCATATAGATCGTGCAAATAGCGGGGGTTCGTCTTTTCGGATAAATTTTTGTCGTAGTCATAATAAACAAGTCTTGCCCTTTTTTCTAGTATATCCGAAATAGGAAGTCCTTTTTCTAGAGCTTTTGTTCGACTTTTCAATTCCTCGATTAAGTTGTCTTTTTTTTGTTCATTAGTGGAAACCCAAAGATTATATCGGTCTTTCGGGGATAATTTTTCTATGTGCAAAGACATTTTTTGTTCTATCATTTCCGCAAAAGTCGATAAGCTAAGTGGGTATGTAAAAGATATTCTTTGTTTTCCATCACTTAGGCATGTTTCAAAAAAATATTGTGACATTTCATTTTGTATAGCATAGTCGAATGCGTCATTAGTTATATATCGCAATGGGCGCACCCAGTGTTTATAATCGAATAGAAAAGTAACGACATGTTTGTCAACGCATAAAGAAGTCTTTTCTAAATCGGAAGTTGTTTCTTCTTGTTCTTCCTCTTCTTCTTGTTCTTCTTCTTCTTGTTCTTCTTCTTCTTTTTCTTCTTTTTCTTTTTCTTGTTTTTTTTGTTTTTCTTCTTCTGGCAGTCTATCTATCGTTGGCAGTCTATAATGGAAAACCGGCATTCCATCGCTGGAATAGTAAAACCAGGTGATAATTAAGAGCGTAGTATATATTTGACCCATA